GCTAGCGTAGCTTAATATAAAGCATAACACTGAAGATGTTAAGATGGGCCCTAAGAAGCTCCGCATGCACAAAGGCATGGTCCTGACCTTATTATCAGCTCTAACCCAACTTACACATGCAAGTCTCCGCAGCCCCGTGAGTATGCCCTCAATCCCCCACCCGGGGACAAGGAGCGGGCATCAGGCACAAATTTTAGCCCAAGACGCCTAGCCAAGCCACACCCCCAAGGGAATTCAGCAGTGATAGACATTAAGCCATAAGTGAAAACTTGACTCAGTCAGGGTTAAGAGGGCCGGTAAAACTCGTGCCAGCCACCGCGGTTAAACGAGAGGCCCTAGTTGATATTATTACGGCGTAAAGGGTGGTTAAGGAAGGAAACAATAAATAAAGCCAAATGGCCCCTTGGCCGTCATACGCTTCTAGGTGTCCGAAGCCCAACCCCACGAAAGTAGCTTTAACAAAACCCACCTGACTCCACGAAAGCTGAGAAACAAACTGGGATTAGATACCCCACTATGCTCAGCCATAAACCCAGACATCCCATTACAATCAGATGTCCGCCAGGGTACTACGAGCATTAGCTTGAAACCCAAAGGACCTGACGGTGCCTTAGACCCCCCTAGAGGAGCCTGTTCTAGAACCGATAACCCCCGTTAAACCTCACCACTTCTAGCCACCCCAGCCTATATACCGCCGTCGCCAGCTTACCCTGTGAAGGTAATAAAAGTAAGCAAAATGGGCACAACCCAGAACGTCAGGTCGAGGTGTAGCGCACGAAGCGGGAAGAAATGGGCTACATTTTCTATCACAGAACACTACGACGCAAATGGGGAATCATCAAGACACTACGGACATGCAACATGAAATAGTGCTTGAAGGAGGATTTAGTAGTAAAAAGGAAACAGAGTGTCCTTTTGAACCCGGCTCTAAGGCGCGTACACACCGCCCGTCACTCTCCCCTGTCAACACGCATTAAAAATATATAATACCAAAGCACTGACAAGGGGAGGCAAGTCGTAACATGGTAAGTGTACCGGAAGGTGCACTTGGATTAAACCCAGGGTGTGGCTGAGTTAGTTAAGCATCTCACTTACACCGAGAAGACATCCATGCAAGTTGGATCGCCCTGAGCCAAATAGCTAGCTTAATCATCAATTTTAAACCAACAATGTTTATAAAAAAACATGACCCACCCCTAGAAATTAAACCATTTTTTTACCTAAGTATGGGAGACAGAAAAGGTTCGCCCAAAGCAATAGAGAAAGTACCGCAAGGGAACGCTGAAAGAGAAATGAAATAACCCATATAAGCACCAAAAAACAAAGATTAAATCTTGTACCTTTTGCATCATGATTTAGTAAGTACATACAAGCAAAGAGACCTTTAGTTTGGAACCCCGAAACCAGGTGAGCTACCCCGAGACAGCCTATGTAAATTAGGGCTAACCCGTCTCTGTGGCAAAAGAGTGGGAAGAGCTCCGGGTAGAAGTGACAGACCTACCGAACCTGGTGATAGCTGGTTGCCTAAGAAATGGATAGAAGTTCAGCCCCACACACCCCAGACCAAAACCCGCCACTTAAGGTAATTTAAGGGTAATATGCGGGAGTTAGTTAAAGGGGGTACAGCCCCTTTAACAAAGGACACAACCTTATCAGGAGGATAAAGATCATAATACTTAAAACAAACTGTTTTAGTGGGCCTAAAAGCAGCCACCTAGACAGAAAGCGTTAAAGCTCAGACAGAATGAAGTTTATTATACCGATAAAAAATCTTATTCCCCTAAAAATATTAGGCTATTCCATGCAAACATGGAAGAAATTATGCTAAAATGAGTAACAAGAAGACCTGTTCTTCTCCAAGCACAAGTGTAAACCAGATCGGACAAACCACTGGAAAATAACGAACTCAACCAAAGAGAGTATTGTGAATAATACAAAAACCAGGAAAAACCCACAACAAAATAATCGTTAACCCCACACTGGAGTGCTATTTTTAAAGGAAAGACTAAAAGAAAGGGAAGGAACTCGGCAAACACAAGCCTCGCCTGTTTACCAAAAACATCGCCTCCTGCAACTAAATTAAGTATAGGAGGTCCAGCCTGCCCAGTGACTACGGGTTCAACGGCCGCGGTATTTTGACCGTGCAAAGGTAGCGCAATCACTTGTCTTTTAAATAAAGACCTGTATGAATGGCTAAACGAGGGCTTAACTGTCTCCCCCTTCCAGTCAGTGAAATTGATCTATCCGTGCAGAAGCGGGTATAATAATACAAGACGAGAAGACCCTTTGGAGCTTAAGGTACAAAACTTAACCACGTTAAACAACTTAACAAAAAGCAAGAACTTAGTGGAATATAAAATTTTACCTTCGGTTGGGGCGACCACGGAGGAAAAACCAGCCTCCGAGTGGAATGGGGTAAATCCCTAAAGCCAAGAGAAACATCTCTAAGCCACAGAACATCTGACCAATAATGATCCGGCCCTGTGGCCGATCAACGAACCAAGTTACCCTAGGGATAACAGCGCAATCCTCTCCCAGAGTCCATATCGACGAGGGGGTTTACGACCTCGATGTTGGATCAGGACATCCTAATGGTGCAGCCGCTATTAAGGGTTCGTTTGTTCAACGATTAAAGTCCTACGTGATCTGAGTTCAGACCGGAGTAATCCAGGTCAGTTTCTATCTGTAATGCTACTTTTCCTAGTACGAAAGGATCGGAAAAGAGGGGCCCATGCTTAAAGCACGCCCCGCCCCTAATTAATGAAAACAAATAAATTAAATAAAGGGAGGGCCAAAACCCCTGCCGTCCAAAATAAGGGCATACTGGGGTGGCAGAGCATGGTAAATTGCGAAAGGCCTAAGCCCTTTACACCAGAGGTTCAAATCCTCTTCCCAGTTTATGCTAAACACTTTAATAAACCACCTAATTAACCCTCTGGCCTACATCGTGCCGGTCTTACTAGCAGTAGCTTTCCTAACACTACTTGAACGAAAAGTCCTAGGATACATACAACTACGAAAAGGCCCCAACGTAGTAGGACCTTACGGACTACTACAACCCATCGCTGACGGGGTGAAACTATTTATCAAAGAGCCCGTCCGACCCTCAACATCATCCCCCTTTTTATTTTTAGCAACCCCAATCCTTGCACTAACCCTAGCCATAACACTATGAGCACCTATACCAATACCCTACCCCATCATTGACCTGAATTTAGGGGTTCTATTTATTTTAGCCCTATCAAGCCTGGCAGTTTACTCCATTCTAGGGTCAGGCTGAGCATCAAATTCAAAATATGCACTAATTGGGGCCCTACGAGCAGTAGCCCAAACAATTTCATACGAAGTAAGTCTAGGACTTATTCTTCTCTCAGTAATTATCTTCTCGGGCGGCTACACCCTCCAAACATTTAATACAGCTCAAGAAAGCATTTGATTACTAGCCCCAGCATGACCTCTAGCAGCCATATGGTATATCTCAACCCTAGCCGAAACAAACCGGGCACCATTCGATCTAACAGAAGGAGAATCAGAGCTAGTATCTGGTTTTAATGTAGAATATGCAGGGGGACCTTTCGCCCTATTCTTCCTCGCCGAATATGCCAACATTCTCATAATAAATACCCTATCAGCCGTGCTATTTCTAGGCTCTTCTCACTTCCCCAATATACCCGAACTAACAACAATTAGCCTAATGATTAAAGCCGCATTTTTATCAGTAATATTCCTATGGGTCCGGGCCTCCTACCCACGATTTCGGTATGACCAACTCATACACTTTGTATGAAAGAATTTCCTACCACTAACACTAGCACTGGTACTATGACATGTAGCCCTACCAATTGCACTAGCAGGCCTCCCCCCCCAACTATAGTTTAGGAACTGTGCCCGAATGCCCAGGGACCACTTTGATAGAGTGGCTTATAGGGGTTAAAATCCCCTCAGTTCTTAGAAAGAAGGGGGTCGAACCCATGCCCAAGAGATCAAAACTCTTAGTGCTTCCTCTACACCACTTTCTAAGATGGGGTCAGCTAATAAAGCTTTCGGGCCCATACCCCGAACATGACGGTTAAAGTCCCTCCTCCATCAATGAATCCCTACGTACTAATAATTCTATTATCCAGCCTGGGATTAGGCACCACCCTAACCTTTGCTAGCTCTCACTGACTCTTAGCCTGAATAGGATTAGAGATTAACACCCTGGCAATTGTACCATTAATAGCGCAACACCACCACCCACGAGCAGTAGAAGCTACTACAAAATACTTCTTAACCCAAGCAACCGCAGCAGCAATAATTCTGTTTGCAAGCACAACAAATGCATGAATTACAGGAGAATGAGATATGAACAACATATCAAACCCAATTGCCAGCACCATAGTCATTACCGCCTTAGCACTTAAAATTGGACTTGCACCAATACACTTCTGAATACCAGAAGTCCTACAAGGATTAGACTTACTAACAGGCCTAATCTTATCAACATGACAAAAACTAGCCCCCCTAGCCCTCATTATTCAAGTATCCCAAGCCATCGACCCACTCCTACTAACCTCCCTAGGGATTATATCAACATTAGCCGGAGGATGGGGCGGATTAAACCAAACCCAGCTACGAAAAATTTTAGCCTACTCCTCTATTGCCCACATAGGATGAATGATTATTGTCCTACAATATGCCCCCCAACTCACACTCCTCGCACTAGGAACCTACATCTTCATAACCTCAGCAGCATTCCTCACACTAAAAACATCCTCGGCTACAAAAATTAATACCCTCGCAATGGCCTGATCAAATAACCCAACCCTAACAGCAACAACCGCCCTTGTCTTACTGTCATTAGGCGGACTACCACCACTAACAGGATTTATACCAAAATGATTAATTCTCCAGGAACTAACAAAACAAAATCTCCCAGCCACCGCCACAATTATAGCCCTCGCAGCCCTGCTCAGTCTTTACTTCTACCTCCGGCTGTGTTATGCTATAACACTAACAATCTCCCCAAATACAACAAACTCAACCACACCATGACGAGTAAAAACAACTCAAACCTCCCTACCCCTAACTATTTCAACCACAATTGCACTAGGTCTTCTACCTGTGACTCCGGCTATTTTAATACTAGCCAACTAAGGGACTTAGGATAGCACCAGACCGAGAACCTTCAAAGCTCTAAGCAGAAGTGAAAATCTTCTAGTCCCTGGATAAGACCTACAAGAGTCTATCTTGCATTTTCTAATTGCAAATCAAATGTTTTAATTAAACTAAGGGCCTTACTAGATGGGAAGGCCTCGATCCTACAAACTCTTAGTTAACAGCTAAGCGCTCAAACCAGCGAGCATCCATCTACTTTTCCCGCCGTTGGCCTGAAAGGCGGGAAAAGCCCCGGCAGAGTATTACTCTACGTCTCTGGATTTGCAATCCAACATGTTTCTTCACCACGGGGCTGGTGATAGGAAGAGGACTTAAACCTCTGTCTTCGGGGCTACAACCCACCGCCTGATACTCGGCTACCCTACCTGTGGCAATTACACGCTGATTCTTTTCTACAAACCACAAAGACATTGGTACCCTTTATCTTGTATTTGGTGCCTGAGCCGGAATAGTGGGAACTGCTTTAAGCCTCCTTATTCGAGCTGAACTTAGCCAACCCGGATCACTTCTAGGCGATGATCAAATTTATAATGTTATCGTCACCGCCCACGCCTTCGTGATAATTTTCTTTATAGTAATACCAATTCTAATCGGGGGATTCGGAAATTGACTCGTACCACTAATGATTGGGGCCCCTGACATAGCATTCCCACGAATAAATAACATAAGCTTCTGGCTTCTCCCCCCATCATTCCTCCTACTGCTAGCCTCTTCTGGTGTTGAGGCGGGGGCCGGAACAGGGTGAACAGTCTATCCACCACTCGCAGGCAATCTCGCCCACGCAGGAGCATCCGTAGACCTTACAATTTTCTCACTCCACCTGGCAGGTGTTTCATCAATTTTAGGTGCAATCAATTTTATTACTACCACTATTAACATGAAACCCCCAGCCATCTCCCAGTATCAAACACCTCTATTCGTGTGAGCTGTACTTGTAACAGCTGTGCTATTACTTCTATCACTCCCAGTTCTAGCTGCCGGAATTACAATACTTCTTACAGATCGAAATCTTAATACCACATTCTTCGACCCGGCAGGAGGAGGGGACCCAATCCTGTACCAACACTTATTCTGATTCTTCGGCCACCCAGAAGTATATATTCTTATTCTACCAGGGTTTGGGATTATTTCACATGTCGTAGCCTACTACGCTGGTAAAAAAGAGCCGTTCGGTTATATAGGAATAGTTTGAGCTATGATGGCTATTGGCCTCCTTGGCTTTATTGTTTGAGCCCATCACATGTTCACTGTTGGAATAGATGTAGACACCCGTGCCTACTTCACATCTGCAACAATAATTATCGCTATCCCAACCGGTGTAAAAGTATTTAGTTGACTCGCCACACTACACGGCGGCTCTATCAAATGAGATACACCCATGCTATGAGCCTTAGGATTCATTTTCCTTTTCACAGTAGGGGGACTAACAGGAATTGTGCTAGCCAACTCATCACTAGATATTGTACTTCACGACACATATTATGTAGTTGCACATTTCCACTATGTACTATCAATAGGTGCCGTATTCGCCATTATAGCAGCCTTTGTCCACTGATTCCCACTATTCTCAGGATACACCCTAAATGACACCTGAACAAAAATCCACTTTGGTGTAATATTTATTGGTGTAAACCTAACATTCTTCCCACAACACTTCCTAGGCCTAGCCGGAATGCCACGACGATATTCTGATTACCCCGACGCCTATGCCCTATGAAATACAGTGTCATCCATTGGATCCCTTATTTCCCTAGTCGCAGTAATCATGTTCCTATTCATCCTCTGAGAAGCCTTTGCCGCCAAACGGGAGGTCTCCTCAGTAGAGTTAACTATGACAAATGTAGAATGACTTCACGGATGCCCTCCACCATACCACACATTTGAAGAACCAGCATTCGTCCGAGTTCAATCAAACTAACGAGAAAGGAAGGAATTGAACCCCCATATACTGGTTTCAAGCCAGTCACATAACCACTCTGTCACTTTCTTCTAAAGACATTAGTAAAATGCAAATTACACCACCTTGTCAAGGTGGTATTACAGGTTAAATCCCTGTATGTCTTAAGCCTAAGGCTTAATGGCACATCCCACACAACTAGGATTCCAAGACGCGGCATCACCCGTTATAGAAGAACTTCTACATTTCCACGACCACGCCCTAATAATCGTATTTTTAATCAGCACTTTAGTATTATACATTATTGTTGCAATAGTTTCTACTAAACTTACTAATAAATATATCTTAGACTCCCAAGAAATCGAAATTGTTTGAACCGTTTTACCAGCTGTAATCCTAGTTTTGATTGCCCTCCCATCCCTTCGAATTCTATACCTTATAGACGAAATTAATGACCCCCACCTAACAATTAAAGCCATGGGACACCAATGATATTGAAGCTACGAGTACACAGACTATGAAGACCTGGGCTTTGATTCCTACATAATTCCAACCCAAGACCTTACACCAGGCCAATTCCGGCTACTAGAAACTGACCACCGAATAGTAGTTCCGATAGAATCACCAATTCGTGTATTAGTATCAGCTGAAGATGTACTTCACTCCTGAGCCGTACCATCTCTGGGCGTAAAAATGGACGCAGTGCCCGGACGACTAAACCAAACCGCGTTCATTGCCCCGCGCCCGGGTGTATTCTACGGACAATGCTCTGAAATCTGTGGGGCCAATCACAGCTTTATACCAATTGTAGTTGAAGCCGTCCCACTAGAACACTTTGAAAGCTGATCCTCATTAATACTAGAAGACGCCTCACTAGAAAGCTAATTATTGGACAAAGCGTTGGCCTTTTAAGCCAAAGTTTGGTGACTACCGACCACCTCTAGTGAAATGCCCCAATTAAACCCCAACCCCTGATTCGCTATTCTAGTATTTTCATGAATCATCTTTCTTACCATTATTCCAACTAAAATCTTAAACCACACAACACCTAATGAACCCGCCCCAATAAGCGAAGAAAAACACAAAACTGAGTCTTGAGACTGACCATGATAATGAGCTTTTTTGACCAATTTGCAAGCCCCTCCTTTCTAGGCATTCCTCTTATTGCCATTGCAATCGCACTACCATGAATCTTATTCCCAACTCCCCCATCCCGATGATTAAACAACCGACTTATTACCCTCCAAACATGATTCATCAATCGTTTCACCAACCAACTTCTACTGCCTCTAAATGTGGGGGGACATAAATGAGCCCTGCTATTTGCTCCTTTAATAGTATTCCTTATTACCATCAATATGCTCGGCCTTCTCCCATACACCTTCACACCCACCACCCAACTCTCACTAAACATAGGTTTTGCTGTACCACTATGACTTGCTACAGTAATTATTGGCATGCGTAATCAACCAACAGTAGCCCTTGGCCACCTTCTACCAGAAGGAACCCCCGTTCCACTAATCCCAGTACTAATTATCATCGAAACAATTAGCCTATTCATTCGACCCCTAGCCCTCGGGGTACGACTCACAGCTAATTTAACTGCGGGTCACCTACTGATTCAACTTATTGCCACAGCAGTATTTGTATTGCTACCTATGATACCAACAGTAGCTATCCTAACAGCCGCTGTTCTATTTCTCCTAACACTCCTAGAAGTTGCAGTTGCAATGATCCAAGCCTATGTATTTGTACTTCTACTAAGCCTCTATCTACAAGAAAACGTTTAATGGCACACCAAGCACATGCATTTCATATGGTCGATCCTAGCCCATGACCACTAACCGGAGCCGTAGGCGCCCTATTAATAACATCCGGCCTAGCAATCTGGTTTCACTTCCACTCAACAACACTAATAACCCTTGGACTAATCCTCCTACTTCTTACAATGTTCCAATGATGACGTGATATTATCCGAGAAGGGACCTTCCAAGGCCATCACACACCACCAGTACAAAAAGCTACGTTAGGTATAATTCTTCATCACCTCCGAAGTTTTCTTTTCCTCGGATTTTTCTGAGCTTTCTATCACTCAAGCCTAGCACCAACCCCTGAACTTGGAGGATGCTGACCACCCACCGGAATTACTACACTAGACCCGTTTGAGGTTCCTCTCCTTAACACAGCAGTCCTACTGGCATCTGGTGTAACAGTCACATGAGCCCACCACAGCATTATAGAAGGAGAACGAAAACAGGCTATTCAATCCCTAGGACTTACAATCTTACTAGGATTATACTTTACCGCACTACAAGCTATAGAGTACTATGAAGCCCCATTCACAATTGCAGACGGAGTATACGGATCTACATTCTTCGTAGCCACAGGATTCCATGGACTCCACGTAATTATTGGATCAACCTTCCTGGCCGTCTGCCTTCTTCGCCAAATCCAATACCACTTTACATCTGAACACCACTTCGGCTTTGAAGCCGCTGCCTGATACTGACACTTTGTTGACGTAGTATGACTATTCCTTTACGTATCCATCTACTGATGAGGCTCATATCTTTCTAGTATTTAAATTAGTACAAGTGACTTCCAATCATTTAGTCTTGGTTAAACCCCAGGGAAAGATAATGAATTTAATCACAACCATTCTTATTATTACAGTGGCCCTATCCTCAATTCTAGCAATCGTATCATTTTGACTTCCCCAAATAAACCCTGATGCAGAAAAACTCTCCCCGTACGAATGCGGATTTGATCCACTAGGGTCCGCCCGATTACCCTTTTCCCTTCGATTCTTCCTGGTCGCCATTCTGTTTCTTCTATTTGATCTAGAAATTGCCCTCCTTCTCCCCCTTCCCTGAGGTGATCAACTTCACAACCCCACAGGAACATTCTTTTGAGCAACCACCGTTCTCATTCTTTTAACCTTAGGATTAATCTACGAGTGGACCCAAGGAGGCTTAGAATGAGCAGAATAAGGGAGTTAGTCCAAAAAGACCTCTGATTTCGGCTCAGAAATTGTGTTTAAGTCCACGACCCCCTTATGACACCAGTACATTTCAGCTTCAGTTCAGCATTCATTCTAGGACTATTAGGACTAGCATTCCATCGCACCCACCTACTCTCCGCACTTCTATGCTTAGAGGGTATAATACTATCCTTATTCATTGCACTGGCCCTGTGAACACTACAATTCGAATCTACAAGCTTCTCCACCGCCCCTATGCTCTTACTAGCCTTCTCCGCCTGCGAAGCGAGCACAGGCCTCGCACTTCTAGTAGCCACAGCCCGAACCCATGGGACTGACCGCCTACAAAACCTAAATCTTCTACAATGCTAAAAGTATTGATCCCCACCATTATATTATTCCCAACAATCTGACTGATCTCCCCAAAATGATTATGAACAGGCACAATCACCCACAGCCTATCAATTGCCCTTATAAGCCTCACATGACTAAAATGAACCTCCGAAACCGGTTGGGCTACATCTAATACATATTTAGGCACAGACCCTTTATCCACCCCTCTATTAGTACTAACATGTTGACTACTACCACTAATAATTTTAGCCAGCCAAAACCACATCAACCCTGAACCCATTAATCGGCAACGCCTATACATTACCCTGCTCGCCTCACTACAAACCTTTTTAATTATAGCATTTGGGGCCACAGAAATCATTATATTCTACATTATATTTGAAGCCACACTTATTCCAACTCTGATTATTATTACCCGATGAGGAAACCAGACTGAACGACTAAACGCAGGAACTTATTTTTTATTTTACACACTTGCAGGCTCCCTGCCCCTCTTAGTCGCACTACTTCTACTTCAGCAATCCACGGGGACCCTATCCATACTTGGAATCCAATACTCTCAACCACTTTTACTAGACTCCTGAGGCCATAAAATTTGATGGTCCGGCTGTCTTATTGCATTCCTAGTAAAGATACCACTATACGGCGTCCACCTGTGACTTCCCAAAGCACACGTAGAAGCCCCCGTTGCAGGATCAATAGTACTAGCAGCAGTACTATTAAAACTAGGGGGGTACGGGATAATACGAATAATAATTATGCTAGACCCCCTTTCAAAAGAATTAATCTACCCATTTATTATCCTAGCACTATGAGGAATTATCATAACAGGGTCTATTTGCTTACGACAAACGGATCTAAAATCACTAATTGCCTACTCATCCGTTAGCCACATGGGACTTGTAGCAGGGGGTATTTTAATCCAAACCCCATGAGGATTCTCAGGGGCAATTATTCTAATAATCGCCCACGGTCTAGTATCCTCAATACTATTCTGTTTAGCTAACACAGCCTATGAACGAACCCACAGCCGGACTATAATCTTGGCCCGAGGATTACAATTAATCTTCCCCTTAACAGCAGTTTGATGATTCATTGCCAACCTAGCTAACCTGGCACTTCCCCCTCTACCTAACCTAATAGGAGAATTAATAATTATTACAACCCTATTCAACTGATCCCCATGAACTATCGCACTAACAGGAGCAGGCACCCTAATTACAGCGGGCTACTCACTCTACATATTCCTAATATCCCAACGAGGCCCAACACCAAGCCACATTATAAAACTACAGCCCTTCCACACCCGAGAACATTTACTAATAGCCCTTCACCTAATCCCCGTAATTCTTCTTATTGCAAAACCAGAACTAATGTGAGGTTGATGCTACTAGTAAGTATAGTTTAACTAAAATATTAGATTGTGATTCTAAAGACAGGAGTTAAAATCCCCTTACTCACCAAGGAAGGACAGAAATCAATAAGTACTGCTAATCCTTATGCACCGCGGTTAAAATCCGCGGCTTCCTCATGCTTCTGAAGGATAACAGCTCATCCGTTGGTCTTAGGAACCAAAAACTCTTGGTGCAAATCCAAGTGGAAGCTATGAACTTAACGACACTAATTATATCCTCCTCACTTATTTTAGTTATCACAGTCCTTATTATCCCACTACTAACAACACTAAGCCCTCAGCCCCGTAAAGCAGACTGAGCAAGCACGCATGTAAAAATCGCTGTCAGCACCGCATTCTTCATCAGCCTACTACCCCTAATAATCTTCCTGGACCAAGGACCAGAAAGCGTTACTACAAACTGACACTGAATAAACACACACATCTTCGACACAAACATTAGCTTTAAATTTGACCACTACTCCCTTATTTTTACACCCATCGCTCTTTATGTCACCTGGTCTATTCTAGAGTTTGCGCTATGATATATACACTCAGACCCCAATGTGAATCGATTTTTTAAATATTTACTACTATTCTTAGTAGCAATAATTACCCTAGTCACTGCTAACAACATGTTTCAGCTGTTTATTGGCTGGGAAGGGGTTGGAATTATATCATTCCTACTAATTGGGTGGTGATATGGACGAGCAGACGCTAATACAGCAGCTCTACAAGCTGTAATTTATAACCGGGTCGGGGATATTGGACTAATCTTAAGTATAGCATGGTTTGCAATGAACTTCAACTCCTGGGAAATTCAACAGATATTCCTTCTGTCAAAGAACTTTGACATAACAATTCCACTAATAGGACTCATCCTAGCAGCAACAGGAAAATCGGCCCAATTTGGCCTACACCCATGACTCCCTTCAGCCATGGAGGGCCCTACACCAGTATCTGCCCTACTCCACTCCAGCACCATAGTCGTAGCTGGAATCTTCCTACTAATCCGCCTCCACCCCCTTATAGAAAATAATCAAACTGCATTAACAATATGCTTATGCTTAGGTGCCCTAACCACACTATTTACAGCCACCTGTGCCCTCACCCAAAATGATATTAAAAAAATTGTAGCTTTCTCAACATCAAGCCAACTAGGCCTAATAATAGTTACAATTGGCCTAAACCAGCCACAACTGGCATTCCTTCACATTTGTACCCACGCTTTCTTCAAGGCCATATTATTCCTGTGCTCAGGATCAATTATTCACAGCCTTAATGATGAACAGGACATCCGCAAAATAGGAGGCCTTCACAAACTAATGCCAGCTACCTCAACCTACCTCACAATTGGAAGCCTGGCACTAACAGGAACTCCGTTCCTTGCAGGCTTCTTCTCAAAAGATGCCATCATTGAAGCCCTAAACACCTCATACCTTAACGCCTGGGCCCTCGTCCTTACACTTATTGCAACATCATTTACCGCAGTCTACAGCTTCCGAGTCATTTTCTTTGTTACCATAGGGTCCCCTCGATTTCTTCCACTATCCCCTATTAATGAAAACAACCCATTAGTAATTAACCCAATCAAACGACTCGCCTGAGGAAGTATTGTTGCAGGACTTATTATCACCTCCAACTTCCTGCCCTCAAAAACACCTATTATAACAATACCCCTATCCCTAAAAATGGCAGCCCTTGTAGTCACTATTATCGGACTGATAGTAGCCATAGAACTTGCAAATCTGACTAACAAACAAGTTAAAATCACCCCTACAATATCTTCACACAACTTCTCAAACATACTAGGATTTTTCCCCGCACTAGTTCACCGAATATTCCCAAAACTTAATCTTAAACTAGGCCAATCAGTCGCCAATAAACTTGACCAAACATGATTTGAAATATCCGGGCCAAAAGGATTGACCTTAACCCAAATAATAATGTCAAAAATTATAAGCGACATTCAGCGAGGAATAATCAAAACATACCTAACTATTTTCCTTCTGACAATAATCCTAGCCATTCTCTTAGTAATTATCTAAACTGCACGAAGAGTTCCACGACTCAACCCACGAGTTAACTCCAACACAACAAGCAGTGTCAAAAGCAAAACTCAGGCACAAATAACTAACATCGCCCCCCCAAAAGAATATATAACAGCCACACCCCCAACATCCCCCCGCAACATAGAAAACTCCTTTAATCCATCAATTATTACCCAAGAACCCTCATATCACCCCCCTCAAAATACCCCGGCCATCAAAACAACGCCTAATAAATAAATTAACACATAACCAGCAACAGAACGACTCCCCCAAGCCTCCGGAAAAGGTTCAGCAGCTAAAGCTGCCGAATAAGCAAATACTACAAGTATGCCCCCCAAATAAATTAAAAAAAGAACTAAAGACAAAAAAGACCCACCAGAACCAACTAAAATCCATCCCCCAAGCCCCGCTGCCACCACCAAACCTAAAGCAGCAAAATAAGGAGTAGGATTAGAAGCAATAGCAATCAAACCCACAATCAGAGCTACCAATAACATAAACATAAAATAGGTCATAATTCTTGCTCGGACTTTAACCGAGACCAATGACTTGAAGAACCACCGTTGTAGTTCAACTACAAGAACTAATGGCAAGCCTACGAAAAACTCACCCCCTAATAAAAATCGCTAATGATGCGCTAGTCGACCTACCAACGCCATCTAACATTTCAGTATGATGAAACTTTGGGTCCCTTCTAGGACTATGTTTAATTACACAAATTCTAACAGGGCTATTCCTAGCCATACACTACACCTCAGACATCTCAACAGCATTCTCATCAGTAGCCCACATCTGTCGGGACGTAAACTACGGTTGACTTATTCGCAATCTCCATGCTAACGGAGCATCATTCTTTTTCATCTGTATTTATATACACGTCGCCCGTGGCCTATACTACGGATCCTACCTTTACAAAGAAACCTGAAATATTGGTGTAGTCCTACTCCTGCTAGTTATAATAACCGCCTTTGTTGGATACGTCCTTCCATGAGGACAAATATCCTTCTGAGGGGCTACAGTAATTACAAATCTCCTGTCAGCAGTCCCATATATAGGAGATACACTTGTTCAATGAATCTGAGGGGGCTTCTCAGTAGACAATGCAACATTAACACGATTCTTCGCATTCCACTTCCTATTGCCATTCATCATTACCGCCGCAACTCTACTCCACCTACTATTCCTCCACGAAACGGGATCAAACAACCCCGCCGGCCTAAACTCCGACGCAGATAAAATCTCCTTCCACCCCTATTTTTCATATAAAGACCTTCTCGGGTTCGTAATTATACTGCTAGCCTTAACATCATTAGCACTATTCTCCCCAAATCTCCTAGGGGACCCAGACAATTTCACGCCAGCCAACCCAATGGTAACCCCACCACACATTAAGCCAGAATGATATTTCTTATTTGCTTACGCCATTCTACGATCTATCCCGAACAAACTAGGGGGTGTTTTAGCCTTACTGTTCTCCATCCTAATCCTAATAGTAGTCCCAATCCTACACACCTCAAAACAACGAGGACTAACATTCCGCCCAATCACCCAATTTTTATTCTGAACACTTGTAGCAGATATGCTAATTCTAACATGAATTGGAGGCATGCCCGTAGAACACCCATACGTCATCATTGGCCAAGTAGCATCAATTCTATACTTCGCACTTTTCCTTGTACTCGTCCCACTGGCAGGATGAGTAGAAAATAAAGCATTAAAATGAGCTTGCCCTAGTAGCTTAGTCTTAAAGCATCGGTCTTGTAATCCGAAGATCGGAGGTTAAATTCCTCCCTAGCGCCCAGAAAAGGGAGATTTTAACTCCCACCCCTGGCTCCCAAAGCCAGAATTCTAAATTAAACTATCTTCTGATAGTAGCATGTATGTACTAGTACATATTATGCATAATATTACATAATGTAATAGTACATATATATGTATTATCACCATTCATTTATTTTAACCCCAAAGCAAGTACTAACGTCTAAGAAATTCATAAACCAAATTATTAAAACTCAGAAATAATTTATTTTAACCCGAGAAATAGATTTATCCCCTAGATATGGCACTCAAATTTTTCCTTGAATTATTCAACTAAGATTTATCTTAAAATAATTAATGTAGTAAGAGACCACCAACTGGTTGAAATAATTGCATACGGTTAATGATAGAATCAGGGACACTTAACTTGGGGGTGGTATATTATGAATTATTCCTGGTATCTGGTTCTACATCTCAGGTACTTAAATTTATTATCTCCCATATATATTATTAAACTTGCATATGATTACTGTGTAATTACATACTCCTCGTTACCCAACATGCCGGCATTCTTTTAATATGCATAGGGTCTCTTTTTTAGGTTTCTTTCACTTTGCATCTCACAGTGCAGGCACAAACAATATATCAAGGTGGAGCTATTCCTTGCACGAGTTAAATTAGGTTAATTATTGAATGACATAACTCAAGAATTACATATTAATATCTCAGGTGCATAACATATATTTCACTTCTTCAACTTACCCTTATATATCTGCCCCCCTTTTGGTTTCTGCGCGACAAACCCCCCTACCCCCCTTCGCTCAGCGAATCCTGTTATCCTTGTCAAACCCCGAAACCAAGGAAGGCTCGAGAACGTGCCAGCTAACAAGTTGAGATGTGAATTAGCCATGCGCATTATATATATATACATGCATATTGCATTAATAAATTTCACAAATTACCCCAAATTTTAGCCTAAAAGCCTCTACTAAAAATTTTAAGAATTTCTCAATGCTAAAAAATTAAACATTTATAGC